GCCTTTAGAGTATACCGAATAAGTATAGCTATCTTTCTTCTGACACAGCAACGAAATTTCACAATCAGTAGGGAGATGAAGTACTAGAAAATTTCTTTCTTCTTTTCTTGTTGCTTGTCTACGTAGAAGTAGAATCATGTACTCAATAGAAAATTCCTCAAATTTAGAAATTTATATAGTAACTAGAATAAATAATCTAAATAATATAAAGAAATATGAAAAAGAATATAAATTAAGTAAGGATTCTCTACATTATTGGCTTCGGACTAGAAACTGAAGATCGAGTAAAATGTGAATTCGACGAATTGGTTTCTAATAATTCATGTAAGAGGTTATCATATTTCTACAATTCAATTAGATGCGAAATCTAGAAATATACTTTTTGTGGTTGTAGAATAGAACATGTTTTTGTTGAAACCCGCTCTTTTTCATTTTAAAGAATTGGTTAGCCATCCAGTAAGAAGTAAGAGTAATAGCAGTAATAGATAGTATTTGATGACAGAAAAAACTAATCTAATTTTAATCAATATTCGTGACATGCACATTGTTGTTTTTGTATTATTATATCCAAAGGGTTGTTTGTTGGCTTAATTACAAGGATAGAGCTTTGTATTAAAAAAAAAATAAAATGTATAACCCAAGTTTCGAACGATCTGATACTGATACCCTTTTTCTTCTCATTCGAGATATTATGAGAATGGAACCCACTACTAAATCGAAACGAAATCGAATGAGTTGAAAGTAAAGAAGTTAAAGGACATTATAAGTATAAGGCCACTCTTTTTTTGTTCTAAAAAAAAAGGAGTTCGATACAAAAAGAAATAAATAAAAAAAGATAAAAATAGATATTTTTTCCAGTTTTATTCCATATTAAAAAAAAGTTTCTATTTTTTGAATTGAATGAAGTTACACAGTTCTTATGAATTTAGAATTCGATTAGTTTACTGAACTCAAGAGTTGATCAATGAATCGGTTGATTTTGAATCACGGTATGGGTAGATGTCACAGATGATGAATTGATTTCTTATCTATGTCACTATATTTTTGTTCGTCTATAATGATTATGATTGATTGATGAATCAAAAATGAATTTTTCAAGCGTTTTCTTTCTATCTTTCTTTCAAAAATGGAAACTTAGGGAAGTGCTTTATAAACATATGTATAAAAACGAAGATATTTCATCTTGCCTCTTTTCATGCCTACTATCATTAGTTATTTCGGTTTTCTACTAGTGGCTTTAACTATAACCTCGGCTCTATTTATTGGACTGAGCAAGATACGACTTATTTGATTTGAAATTCGAAAATGAATTGGAAATTTTTTGAATGAACAATTCATAAAAAGAAATCTTTCTGGGGTATTCCATATATTCTATATCATGTCAATTTCCAATTCTTGTGAGATTCATGGGCAATACTATTAATATTTCAGGATCGATATTACCCCCCCCCCTTTACTCTTTCAAAGAAATCAAAATGATTGAAGTTTTTCTATTTGGAATCGTGTTAGGTCTAATTCCTATTACTTTGGCTGGATTATTCGTAACTGCATATTTACAATACCGACGTGGTGATCAGTTGGAACTTTGATTAATTAATATAATATCTCTTTTGTTTATTGACCTCCTATTTGTTTTAATTCTAATCCACAGGAGGTCCAAATTCAGACTTTTAACTGCTTCGATCTAACATCTAACAAAAGAATGGAATCACGCTCTATAGGATTTGAACCTACGACATCGGGTTTTGGAGACCCACGTTCTACCGAACTGAACTAAGAGCGCTTTTTTTCATAAATCATTTTTGTGACCCCACCAATACATCTGGCATGCATATACTATGCTAATATATATATCGATATCTATCTATATATATTTCTCAATAATATATAGATATATATTTCTCAATTCTCAATATATAATATTGATAGATTATGAATATATATCTATATGGATGTATGTTGTCCAAATTTAATTAATCTCAATTGATTCCCTGTTACTGCCCAGAAGATAAGGAATAGTTAGGGATAGGGATGACAGGATTTGAACCCGTGACATTTTGTACCCAAAACAAACGCGCTACCAAGCTGCGCTACATCCCTTTCAATTGTTTTACAGTGTCATTCTAAAGAATCTTTGTCTTGTTTTCCACATCTGTATGTTGATATATCTAAATTATGCTGCCATTTTTTCTTTCTAGTTTCATATTGTATAACATATAATAGTAATAAAAAAATTATATACATATGAAATAAAAAAAAAATAAAAGATGAAATAAACCCACCTAAAAAATATTCATTTTTTTAGGGAATGCTCGGGCAGAAATGGACCTCTTTTTTGTTAAAAAAAAAAGAATATCTAAGGAATTATTGTACATTTCTATTTGAATTAGAGATTCTGCGTACAAATACAAGTGATTATTAACTAAATATACATCTGATCATATATGGATTACCATTATGTATTACAAATTACAATAAAGAATAAGAATAAAGAAAGGAGGATTTGAAATGCGAGATCTAAAAACATATCTCTCCGTGGCACCAGTGATAAGTACTCTATGGTTCGGAGCCTTGGCCGGTCTATTGATAGAGATCAATCGTTTATTCCCAGATGCGTTGATATTCCCCTTTTTTTCATTCTAGTTATTGAGACGGGAAGGAATGAAGAAATTAATCCCCTTCCTTTTTTCGTTGTTTTTTTTTTTCGAATTCGAAAGAAAAGAGAAAAAATAAAAAGTGGATTCAACCTCAATGAAACTTGCAATCTGGTCCCGGGTTTCAATTGAATTTCATTAATAATAAGATGAGGCTGAAAATAGAATCGCTAGCGCGGGGCAACAATCTCATACAAGATACTTAAATAAAAAACTGAAATAATGTACTGTGATTCTAAAGATAGTTAGAAATCATTGTATTACTTAATTATTACTATACTTCTATTGATGGCACCGAAATCTGTCATAATTTGATTTCGGATTAGCAACTTCTATTTTTTCCTTCCTTTCTTCTTCTTCGCTTCGAATCGGAAAATAGAAGAGTTTTAAGTGAATCAAAAACCCAAAGGAGGTTCATGGCCAAAGGTAAAGATATACGAGTAACGGTCATTTTGGAATGTACCGATTGTGTTCGAAACAGTGTTAATGTTAATAAGGAATCAACGAGTATTTCAAGATATATTACTCAAAAGAATCGACACAATAAGCCTAGTCGATTGGAATTGAGAAAATTTTGTACCTGTTGTTGCAAACATACGATTCACGGGGAGATAAAGAAATAGATAAAATGGATTGCCTGTGTGTCATCCCTCCAAATGAGAAATGAGATATTATTTCATGTTTATATAAATTGTATATCTATATAAATTATCTAGATATATAACATATATAAATAGAAACCTATTTAAATATTAAATAAATATAAACAAAAATGGAAACAAAACAAATAAATCCGATTTTGTAAGAAATGGTATTTTCGAGATAAGGAATAAACAAACCATGGATAAATCTAAACGACTCTTTCCTAAATCTAAGCGATCTTTTCGTAGGCGTTTGCCCCCGATCCAATCGGGGGATCGAATTGATTATAAAAACATGAGTTTAATTAGTCGATTTATTAGTGAACAAGGAAAAATATTATCTAGACGAGTCAATAGATTGACCTTAAAACAACAACGATTAATTACGATTGCTATAAAACAAGCTCGTATTTTATCTTCGTTACCTTTTCGTAATAATGAAAAAGAATTTGAAAAAAGTGAGTCAACTACTCAAGCTACTGGGCTTAAAACAAAAAAAAGGGTTTACTCTTCAATTAAATTCAAATTCCAATCTAAACTCAAATGAAATGCGGATTAATGTTTTGTTCGAAAACTACGATAATCCAAATTGGATTGTCGTGTTGTCAGAAAAAAGATAATCGTTGAAGAAGAATAAATCTTTTTTTATTGAACGTGGTTGCTCATTTTGACGACTTTATCATATGATTATATTTTTTCATACAAATACCTACTCTACTTTCCCGGAGTTCAGTCTCCGGGGAATTTTTATTTTATGATTTCGTTGGAAATCATATAAAAACAATTCCTATTTAATATAGCTATTTGTGCAAGTATTTTACGATTAAGAAGCAACTGCCTCTTGTATAGATTATACATGAATATACTATAGCTATAGTATTTTTCATTTTTATTCTCTCGAATTACTGCATTTATTCGACTGATCCACAAACGACGAAAATCTCTTTTTTTCCTATCTCTATCCCGATGGGCCGAAACCAAAGCTTTTATTTTCTGTTGCGAAATAGTAAGTTTTGACCGAAAGCTTGATGTAAATAAACGAGTTTTTGTCCGATGTTTCCGAGCTATATATCCTCTTTTAATTCTAGTCATTGAATAAATGAAACTTTGATGAATAACTATTTTGATTTCGTTTCTTTTAGTTATTCTTTACCCTTTTTTCCTAGTCTATTAATAACAAAACGGATTATTCCAGTGTATAAAATAAAAATTCCAATGGCTTTTGCTACTATAACCTTCCCAACCACGATTTTTTTATTTAAATTTCTAAGCATTTCACCTCGAAATAAAAAATTGTATCGAGACTAGGTATCAAAAAAAAAACATAGTAAATGAAATAAAAAAAGAAATAGTGGGTTCCATCGTTTCTATGGTTACTTCTTAAATGGCGAGGTCCCCTCTATACACCGGAGCCCCTTCCTTCATTTTTCCTTCATTTAATCAATGCTATTGTTAACTTGTACAGTTCACACTCTTTGGCTCTACCTATGAAATATCTAGTAATAGGTCTTTCACAACGAAATCTACCTACACAGTAACGGTATTTAAGTATGAAGATTAGCTGAATAGCTGACCCTGTTAGTCCGTTCTTGCAAGTTTTAAAATGGGATATCCCCTGCTTAATAGATAACTATTTGCTACCAATGGGAAAGTCTTTCGCATTTGAAATTGCAAATTGAGGTGATTGGATTTGTACCAACGGAAACCATAAATTTGATACACAATAGAAAGTATTAGTAATCGATTTTTTTGAAAATAGTTTCTTGCATTCTATCCTATTTCATTGGTACTGATCACTGATATTGGAATTTTTTTCCTTTATTTTTTTGTCTTAGTCCATGATCTGAACGAGTCGCACATACACCCTAGTACATGTTCCTCGGCGTTGAGGGCATCCCTGAAGAGCGGGGGATTTCGTAACATTTCTGATTGGCTGTCTTGTGTTTCTAATAAGTTGTTTTATAGTTGGCATGTTGAGTCATATACATAATGAGCTGGTTTAGATCAATCCTAATCCGATGATTATGAATTACTTATATTCCCTCTATTAATCTAGATTAATTATATTAATTGAAAATATTCTATTAAACTCGGTAAGACGATCAAATTGAAAACCTTGGCGCGGAATACTCGCAAATTTTTTATTCAACTGCTACAAGATCAACAATTCCATGAGTTTGAGCTTCTGCTGCTGACATAAAAACATCCCTTTCCATGTCTTCGGATACAACCCAAAAAGGTTTTCCCGTTCTTTGTACATAAACCCTTGTGATAGTTTCACGCAGTTTCAGTAGTTCTTCCGCTTCCAGGATAAATTCTCCCGTTTGTGCCTCATAAAAAGAACTAGCGGGTTGATGGATCATTACCCTGATGATATAACATAAAAAACGGTTCCTATTTCACACGATAAAGCGAGAGAGGTAAAGAATAAAAAAAAGATAAGACGTAATTGAACAAACGTACCGTACAGGCATCTTTTGCATATTGCATACGGCTCTACAACGGAATTTCTTTTTTATCTTCTATTGAAGAAATAGAAAATGTAGGGGGTCTATCAGACCCGGATCGGTAAATCACCCAATAACCACCCTTCCTTTTTTGTTTTGTGTAGTAGTTAAAAAAGTACTATGATGGTTCCGTTTCTTTATTATTGCGTCTCTTATTCAGAAATCCCAAAGTGTCTTTTTTTTTATAGTCTTCATAAATATTGTTAAAAGCTTTCTTTTCCGGTGTGAAAACAAAAAAGTTTGTGACGCTGGAATAGGCTCCTCCCGATAGATCCGATAAAATAGGAAATATCCCCTTTTCATACTACCCTTTCGGTACATAATTGAAAAATTTTGAAAAAAAAAAACAAAAAAATTATCATATCGAACTCGAAGTGCTGTGCTATTATTACTTAATATTCATATGGCGAAGGCATAGTCTTCTTTTTTTCCTCAAATAAAAGAATCATTGGCGCCAAGCGTGAGGGAATGCTAGACGTTTGGTAATTTCTCCTCCTGCCAGAATAAAAGATCCCATTGAAGCGGCTAATCCCATGCATACTGTCTGTACATCTGGTTGCACAAATTGCATAGTATCATAAATCCCTATTCCGGGTATTACCCATCCGCCCGGAGAGTTTATAAACAAATAAAGATCTTTGTTATCATCCTCTATACTGAGATATACCATAAGTCCAATAAGCTGATTCGATATCTCACTATCAACCGCTTGGCCTAAAAAAAGTAGTCTTTCTCGATAAAGTCGATTGGTTAGGATAAAATTTTATCTCTTAGGAGCCGTACCTGCACCTTTTGATGCATACGGTTCACCAAAAATCACCAAAAAGAATCAATGTGTAGAGTTAACCCTTTTTTTTTCATAGCGGGCTTTTTCTTAAATTTTTCAAGAAACAAAAAAGACGACTTTTGACCCGTTTACTTAGGTTATAATAAACATGTTATAATAAACTAAACTTATTGAACTAAGTTCTCATTGATGTATTGTTTTCATTGAGATCGAATCTAAATCGCAATGTCATTTTCTTGTTTCGGAATGGGTTTCTTCAATTCTTTTAGGTTTTTGTTCTACTCCGAGTAATAAAGAAAAGATCTGCCCGATTTGGATTTGCACATATAGGACAAATATTCCAATACCACGTCTTTTTGCTACGACTTCTTTTTTTTTTCTTCAATTTATTTCATGGTTTCTGCCAAATATATGATAAGTAATAATCGTAGATATATTATTTTTTATAAACAGAGCCTGGATTCTTCATTTTATTGGTTTATTGGTCCAACCAAGCCAACCATAGATTCTTCTAAATTGATAATATTAATCCGGATCTGGATATCCCCCCAAAAAAAGATCGAATTTAATTTCACACTTCAAATTTTTGATGATTCAATCAATCTTTTTGGAGGGAAGGAGGGGATATCTCGATCGGGGGAGATAACGGGGAAATACCACATGACCCAATATATCGGACAAGCCACACTATACGTCAACCCACGAGGCATCCTCTTCTCCCGGACTCCGGAAGGGTACTTTTGGAACACCAATGGGCATAAAATGACGACACAAAGACGTGGTATATCGCGCTCTTATGCGGAAGCGTACCAATAGGTTTATTTTATTGTCTTAATAATGATTGGTCCTTATCCTATTGTATTTTATCATATTTGATTTCTCGATTTATAGATTGACTAAGTTCATAAATAAATAAAAAAAAAAGACCAAATGAATATGAATAAAGGAAAATTCTTATGAATAGGTCCTTGGAGTGATGAACAAATATGTCTGCATTCACTCATATAAATACGCATATAAATATAAAATAGGGTCAACCCCCTTTTATCATTGCGTATTGTTACTTATCGGGTATAGAATAGATCGGCTTCTTTTTGTTCCTACGAATAGAATTGTTCCATTATTACTAAAAAAACTAGACCAAATATTAATCCTTTACCCGAGATAATCCACTGACAAAAAAAAAACAAAAAGAGGGTCCATAGCATATTTTTCCAGTGCAATAAAGTTACATAGTGTATATTTTTTGTTGATATAAGGGGTATTTTCATGGGTTTGCCTTGGTATCGTGTTCATACCGTCGTATTGAATGATCCTGGTCGTTTGCTTTCTGTTCATATAATGCATACAGCTCTGGTTGCTGGTTGGGCCGGTTCGATGGCTCTATATGAATTAGCGGTTTTTGATCCTTCTGACCCTGTTCTTGACCCAATGTGGAGACAGGGTATGTTCGTTATACCCTTCATGACTCGTTTAGGAATAACCAATTCATGGGGCGGTTGGAGTATCACAGGAGGGACTATAACAAATCCGGGTATTTGGAGTTACGAAGGTGTGGCTGGGGCACATATTGTGTTTTCTGGCTTGTGCTTCTTGGCGGCTATATGGCATTGGGTTTATTGGGATCTAGAAATTTTTTGTGATGAACGTACAGGAAAACCATCTTTGGATTTGCCCAAAATCTTTGGAATTCATTTATTTCTTTCAGGGGTGGCTTGCTTTGGTTTTGGCGCATTTCATGTAACCGGATTGTATGGTCCTGGAATATGGGTGTCCGATCCTTATGGACTAACCGGAAGGGTGCAATCCGTAAATCCCGCGTGGGGTGTGGAAGGTTTTGATCCTTTTGTTCCCGGGGGAATAGCCTCTCATCATATTGCAGCAGGGACATTAGGCATATTAGCGGGCCTTTTCCATCTTAGTGTCCGTCCACCCCAACGTCTGTACAAAGGATTACGTATGGGAAATATTGAAACCGTACTTTCCAGTAGTATCGCTGCTGTCTTTTTTGCAGCTTTTGTTGTTGCTGGAACTATGTGGTATGGTTCAGCAACAACCCCGATTGAATTATTTGGTCCCACTCGTTATCAATGGGATCAGGGATACTTCCAACAAGAAATATATCGAAGAGTTGGTGCTGGACTAGCCGAAAATCAAAGTTTATCCGAAGCTTGGTCTAAAATTCCTGAAAAATTAGCTTTTTATGATTACATCGGCAATAATCCGGCAAAAGGGGGATTGTTTAGAGCGGGCTCAATGGACAACGGGGATGGAATAGCTGTTGGGTGGTTAGGACACCCTATCTTTAGAGATAAAGAGGGGCGTGAACTTTTTGTACGTCGTATGCCTACTTTTTTTGAAACATTTCCGGTTGTTTTGGTAGACGGAGACGGAATTGTTAGAGCCGATGTTCCTTTTAGAAGGGCGGAATCAAAGTATAGTGTCGAACAAGTAGGTGTAACTGTTGAGTTCTATGGCGGCGAACTCGATGGCGTCAGTTATAGTGATCCTGCTACTGTGAAAAAATATGCTAGACGTGCTCAATTGGGTGAAATTTTTGAATTAGATCGTGCTACTTTGAAATCGGATGGTGTTTTTCGTAGCAGTCCAAGGGGTTGGTTTACTTTTGGACATGCTTCGTTTGCTCTTCTTTTCTTTTTCGGACACATTTGGCATGGTGCTAGAACCTTGTTCAGAGATGTTTTTGCTGGTATTGACCCAGATTTGGATGCTCAAGTGGAATTTGGAGCATTCCAAAAACTTGGAGATCCAACTACAAAAAGACAGGTAGTCTGATACAACATTGTTCTGTTCCTTTTCGACTTTCTTTTCTTTGTTGTAATTTGAATTTGACATAGGAGGAACCGGATAAATCTTGATTTGAATCGCTGTCTTTTTCTCTTTTACTATTGTTTTTTCTTTATCCGGGAGACCGATACAAAATAAACAGGTATGAAAGCTATAATTGTAAACCACGATCAAATCTATGGAAGCATTGGTTTATACATTTCTCTTAGTCTCGACTTTAGGAATCATTTTTTTCGCTATCTTTTTTAGAGAACCACCTAAAGTTCCAACTAAAAAGATGAAATGATTTTTTCATTCTATCAATTGAAGTAATGAGCCTCCCAATATTGGGAGGCTCATTACTTCAACTAGTCCCCATGTTCTTCGAATGGATCTCTTAGTTGTTGAGAGGGTTGCCCAAAAGCAGTATATAAGGCGTACCCGGTAAAACTTACAAGTAAACCAGATAGAGAGATGGCAACTAAGGTTGCTGTTTCCATTATTCTATAATTTCAAGACCACAATGGATCTAAGATAAGATCATTTATTTACAGCAGAATGGTATACAAAGTCAACAGATCCCAATAAATAAAAAATAGGATTTATGATTACACAAACTGTTGA